TGTACCCGCAGACGATTTGACCGACCCTGCTCCTGCTACGACATTTGCACATTTAGATGCTACTACCGTACTATCAAGAGGATTGGCTGCCAAAGGTATTTATCCAGCAGTAGATCCTTTAGATTCAACGTCAACCATGCTTCAACCTCGGATCGTTGGTGAGGAACATTACGAAACCGCCCAAAGAGTTAAGCAAACTTTACAACGTTACAAAGAACTTCAGGACATTATAGCTATCCTTGGATTGGACGAATTATCCGAAGAGGATCGTTTACTCGTAGCAAGAGCGCGAAAAATTGAGCGTTTCTTATCACAACCCTTTTTCGTAGCAGAAGTATTTACCGGTTCTCCAGGGAAATATGTTGGTCTAGCAGAAACAATTCGAGGATTTCAATTGATCCTTTCCGGAGAATTAGATGGTCTTCCTGAACAGGCCTTTTATTTGGTAGGTACTATCGATGAAGCTACCGCGAAGGCTATGAACTTAGAAATGGAGAGCAATTTGAAGAAATGACCTTAAATCTTAGTGTACTGACCCCTAATCGAATTGTTTGGGATTCAGAAGTGGAAGAAATTGTTTTATCTACTAATAGTGGTCAAATTGGCATATTACCAAATCACGCCCCTATTGCCACAGCTGTAGATATAGGGATTTTGAGAATACGCCTTAACGACCAATGGTTAACGATGGCTCTGATGGGTGGTTTTGCTAGAATAGGAAATAATGAGATCACTGTTTTAGTAAATGATGCGGAGAAGGGTAGTGACATTAATCCACAAGAAGCTCAGCAAACTCTTGAAATAGCGGAAGCTAATGTGAAAAAGGCTGAAGGAAGGAGACAAAAAATTGAGGCAAATCTAGCTCTCCGACGAGCTAGAACACGGGTGGAGGCTAGCAATCCGATTTCATAACTAGTTGGTACGTTCGAATAATAAAAAGAAGTTCTCTTTCTAATCCTATTTAGATTCTGTCGGGTGAATACAATCAAATACAATCAAACAGAATCCAATTCTGATGCAAAAATTCAAATTTAAAAATGAAATAGAAAAGATACAAAATCAAAAAATAAATATCACTAAAGGTGGGTTGTAAACCTTATTAGATACCATTGACTCTGGTATCTAATAAGTTTTACCTACTATTGGATTTGAACCAATGACTCCCGCCGTATGAAAGCAGTACTCTAACCACTGAGTTAAGTAGGTCATTTATCATCCCAAAGAGAACCAAATGAAACCCATCCTGTCGATGGATTATAAATATCATATTACTTATAAGCAATACTAATCTAAGGAATACCACTCAAAGAGATCAAAGATTCTTGATGTTGGATCATGGAATATTTCTCTTGACAAGAATTTACCTACATGATAAAATATGTATCACAAGCACTAAGGGCTATAGCTCAGTTGGTAGAGCAACTCGTTTACACGCGCGCCAATGTTTTTCAAGGGAGTTCATCATACAATCAGAAAAATTGATCTTGTTGAGAAATCGATGTCTTACTCCATAACTTTGAGGGAACCATAGCCTGACAAAGGTTCGGTCCAATTTGGACACCCATTTAGGAGGTGCCAAACAGACCCCATCATTGATTTGAGATCTTGATAAGGTGAATACCCAGTCTATTCAATGCTAGGCATAATGAGTATAAGGACCTCAAAAAAATCTCTTTTCGTCATATGAACTTTAAGGTGTATGAAGTTTCATATTTGATTTTTAAGCAGAACGATAGAGACTTCATTTAACTTAGGTTGATCTAGGCCAGAGACAGACCTACGTCAAGATAATCCCACCTTTGAAACACTTTGGTAATGCTCCCAAATAATGAATCAGAGCACATGGAGCCATTTCCTTATCTTTTTTTCTGTCAAGAAAAAAAATGGCAGACTAACTGATATTTAGATCAGTTAATGAAGGAGCCCAATGCAAAAAAAAAATGCATGTTGGGTCTTTGAAACAGTTCAGATCATTTTAATAATAATAAGTTTGATCTGTTTTACCGAGAAGGTCTACGGTTCGAGTCCGTATAGCCCTATAAAAATGAAAAATGCAAAAAAAAATTGTATAATTTGCATTTCTTCATTATTATTTCTTGCTTGTAACTAAATGAAATCCAATTATTCCTATAAGTTTACTCACGGCAATCGTTTAAGCAGATGAAAGAAAAAACGCATATCAATGGATCCAATAGATATTGATTTTTGCAATTGCAGATAAACAAACCAACCTTTCGTCATTAATCTTCGGAGGCGAATTACATATTCATATCCACAATAAAAGAATTAGTGAGACTCCCTTTCTTTTGATATCCCCAATCTTATTGAATTTTGGAAGTCAACTCATTTCACGGGCCTGGTGAAATGCAAAACTACGAAGAGGAATTCACATGGATTTAGGAAAGGCCTGCTGTATTTGTGTACAAGCTAAAGTTTTTTGAAAAATGAATATCTTTGGTCACTTTCATTGTCAAATAGGCTTTTCCTTCGTATACCTTAC